TTTTGCCATTGGACTTCCCAATCGAATTCATCGTAACACTCATAATGATCAACTTTACGAAGATCCCATTGCATTCCGGAAGCTCGTAGCATTGGTCCTGATAAACCCCAATTTATTGCTTCCTCTCCACCAATAATGCCCACTCCTTCAACTCGTTCCAAAAAAATGGGATTCCGCGTAATAAGCTTTTGATATTCAACAACTCCTGTTAAAGAATAATCGCAGAAATCAAAACATTTATCTATCCAGCCATGAGGTAGATCAGCAGCTACTCCCCCGATACGGAAATAATTATGCATCATTCGCATACCTGTGGCAGCTTCGAATAGATCATATAGCAATTCCCTCTCTCTGAAAATATAGAAGAAAGGAGTCTGTGCACCGATATCCGCCATAAAAGGCCCAAGCCATAACAAATGAGAAGCTATACGACTCAACTCCAGCATAATGACTCTGATATAGCTGGCTCTTTTAGGTACTTGAATATTTCCCAATTGTTCTGGTGCATTTACCGTTATTGCCTCTGTGAACATAGTAGCTAAATAATCCCAACGTGTTACGTAAGGTAGATACTGTATAATTGTTCGGTTTTCCGCAATTTTTTCCATCCCTCTGTGTAAATAACCCAATACGGGTTCACAATCAATAACATCTTCACCATCTAGAGTAACGATGAGTCGAAGAACACCATGCATTGATGGGTGGTGAGGACCCATATTGACTATCATGAAGTCTTTTCTTATATCCGGTACAGTCATATGTTTTCTTCCCCGATTCATTATTTCATGAATTGCTGAAAACGAAACGAGGTTCATCAAAATTCAAGATCTAATAAAGCAAATAATTCAAACGAATTTTCAAATTAACGAGTTTTTGGTTCCCGAATATCCAACTGACCAATTAATTCTTTATAACGTACTCTATTTTTCTTTGACAAATAAGCCAGTATACGTTGACGTTTTCCCAGAATTTTCCGCAGACCTCTCTGAGATAAATAGTCTTTTCTGTGCAATTCCAAATGTGAAGTAAGTCTCCGTATCTTATTGGTGAAACTGAATACTTGAAATTCAACAGACCCTTTGTTTTTTTCTTTTTCTTCTTGCGGAATAACTGAGATGAATGAATTTTTTACCATAAAAAGAATTCTTCTCTCTCTCTTTTTTTTCTTTCTTTTCCACAGATATGGATTTTACCGATCAGGAATAATAATAATGCCAGTCATTTAGATCTGGTACACACAATAAAATAATCTGGATTTATTCATAGACTACTTTCTATCGAATCCAATTTTCAATTGGATTCGATAGAAGGAAATGGTACATTTCTACACCCACAAAAGGGAATGATTGGGACTTAAGAAAATTCTGCCGATTCATTCCTAGATCCAATTGATATGATACATCATTGAATCAGTATCATGTATCAGAATCTAATGTAATACAACGTGTGTGTACATTTGTATACCTTTATATACCGGATATGACACGTGATATAGATATATAGGAAATCCACCATCAACTAATTCTGATTCGTGGATACATATGTATCCTTGACATACTGAAACGACTGCCATTATTGGTATCAAACCAGTAGCGATTCATACAAGCTAAATCTTCTAATCGATAATTGGGCCAAAGAAACAATTTTAATTGGATAAATTTATTTATATCTGTATCAAAATGCTTGTCCTCATCCAAAAATTGCACACAGTTCCTTACGCTGTTTCGATTGAAAAATACTGAATTTCTATTCACAACATTCTCATTCTCGGAATTCAAACAAATTAGAATTCTCAATTCTCTACGACGTCTAGGAGATGGAATATTTTCAGGAACAAGCAAAGCATAATTATTTTCATCTCCATTCACAAGTACCTTTCCATGTTGTGCAATGGATCTATCGAAATAATCTTCATCAACATATTTTTTTTCTCGGCATATTCGATTAGTTTGGTACTTATTCTTATGGACCAATGAAATACTTATGGTTTGATACATAATCCATTGTCCATCCCATTTTATAGACAGACGAACCGGTTCGATAATCAATATTCCCCTTTTTATCAATTCTGTAAGAGTTAGATCCTTCTGAATCAGCATTACATCCAGGCGCATTTCTCCTCTTTGAATAGAGGATATAGCAATTTCCCTTGGATTTATCAGCCTAAGCAGGAGACAATATACCTTGATATTATTGATCATTCTTTGATTCAAAGGATCATCCCATCTCAATTGAAAAAGCAAATACCTTTTCAGGAAGAAATCTAGTTCCGCTTCCTTATTGCTCTTGGATTGTCTTTTCTTTCTACGTTTTTTAATGTCTGATTCCGCGGAATCTTTTTCAAGATCTTTTTGTCGGTTTCGTGGATCTGATCCAAGATTCCCTTGACCCAGCTGTTCTTTTTCTTCTTGATTTCGATTCTCTAATTCAAGATATTCTTTTTGATTAGATGATAGACGAAGATCCTTTTTTTGATTTCTGTTGATGTTTTTATTTTCACTAACGTTTTCATTTCCATTCAAATTGAAAATAAGTAATTTGATTGGTATGATCCACGGTTTAATCTTATATGCATCATAAAGTAGCACAAATTCTGAGAAGAACCAGGGTTCTAGATTCGATATGGGACGATGTAGCATTTCTTCATTCATTCCCATCCAATCAAAAAAAAAGGTTTTTTTTTGATTGGATGGGTTGATTTCTTGATGAATCGTGAGATAAAAAAGATCTTTCTTATCAATTATTTGATAATCATTAGTCCCAGTCTTAGTATTTTTATTAATGTTGGTTCCAGTATCTATATCGGTCCAAATCTCAATATCGATATTCTTTCTAAGAAAAAAATTGAGAATTCTCCACTCCAAATATTTTCTATCCGGATTTTTCCCCGTATCAATAATAGACCCTTCCCCTAGATAATCATTAATAGCTATACCCCCGGGTACATAAAATGATTCGGGTTTAGGCATGTTGTAATTATATGGAATCTCTCGGTCTCCATTTACTTGGAATGGCGATCCATAAATATATGAGTCCTTCCTGTCTTCATAATGAATATATTTATGTGATAAAAGATCATATCTGTAGTGTTTTTTAAATTTTTCTTTTTGACTCGGTAATGAGTTCACTACATAATTATTTTGTTTCTCGTAATGAATTAATTGGTCTTTTTCTTTTTCATATGAATCTTTTTTTGAGTCTTTATTTTGAATCATACGACGTTGATTGACTCTATTTCGCCATTTTTGCGGTACTAATTTAGACCATCTAGTCTGAGATAAATTGTATTGATAATGACTCCTTAACCAATTTTTCCATTCATTCATTCCAGAATTCGGAAGTTTCTTAGACCTTGATTTGGCATCCAATATTCCTCGTGTCCCAAAATGGTTCTTTATTCTATCCTTAAGAAAAAGATATGCTCCGCGATATTGAAGTACAGATCTCAAGTAATACTTATTAATAATTTGGATTTGTGATAAATTGTAAAATACATATGCTTGGGACAAGGAAGATAAGTCACAATAAATCTGTGATTTCTTATTACTAATATTAGAAAGAGACTTTTTTATAGTCGAAATAAAGTGAATTGCATTTTGATTTGTTTCATCAATTCCTTCTTTATTTCTTTCATCATTGTAAATGTCTTTGTCGATAATTTTTTTTGTTGATTCAAATTCAAGGAAAAGTTGTGCATTTATTCTGGGAATATTAATGTTACATAGAAAGATATCCATATAGATTCTTTCAATGAAAGATTTCATAAAATAGTGCCATTTACGTATTAATCGGGCGCCTCCTCTTTTTGATATCTGCCAAATATGTTTCTGTGATTCCGATCTTTTATCATCACAACCTGTCTCGTTAGGACTAATCTTTCTATTTGGAGTTAGAAATATTTTTCTCTTGTCTTTTGTAATCCTTTCTATTTTATTTCGGATTGTGGTTGTCCTATCAGCCAGATCCTTCATTTTTTTTTCTGTCAGTGAATAATTTGTCCAATCCACAGATCTAATTCGAATGATCGATTCATGGTTAATCTTATTACTAATTATAGAATCTTTTCTATTTTCATTCGGTTCATATACTTTCCTCAATCCAAATAAGAAAATTGGATTTACTTTTGCAAACTCTTTTATTATTCTTTTTATAAATAGAACTGTTTTGAGAATCCATCTTGTTTTTTCTTTTAAGACCCTTAGAAACCATTTTTTTCTTTCTCCTAAAGCTCTTAGAACTAGAAAACATTTCTTTTTCACTTTTCTAATTTTTTTTTCGAGTTCTTTCCAAATGGGGTCAAAAAAGGAAGGTCGTTTTCGGGGAGAACCAAAAGGTAGTTCAGTTTCCATCCCCCAGACTGTTAAAAAACCAAAATTTTCTTTTTTTCCTTTCTTTTTCATTCGATCTCTATGATCGAATCGTAGCTTAGATCTGTGCCAAGGTTTCAGACAGAAAGGAAATAGGATCTTTATTTGAATACCGTCTGTTAGCCAGTCTTTCGGAAATTCTGTTTCTGATAATTGAACACCATTATAGGTGCATTTAACATGCATTTCTCTATTCCACTCCTTCCAATCCTCGTACCACTCGGGGAATTGAAATAATAACATACGGCCGAAATTTTTAGCTATTATCAATGAAGGCAATACGATGTATTTTCTAAGAATCGATTGTGTTACTAACATAGAACCTCTTATTGCTTGAGCAAATATAATAGTATCCCAATTTTCTGCTATTGCTATCCGTTCATTCTCTTCCTTTTTCTCTTCCTTTGTTTTTTCCTTTTCTTTTGCCTCTTTTTCCTCAGAATCCGAAGTTTTTAATTCCGGACCTTTCCCCACCCAATTCCTAAAAATTAGGTTCATCATTCCGGAAATATCAAAAGAAAAAAAAAACGTTTTGTCTATTCTGTCCAAAAAAAGTGGGGAATGCACGTTTGCTTGAAACATTTCCCAAGTAACTGTTTTACGTCTTTGAGCGCGCATGGATCCTTTGATTAG